GTATTTGCTCCAAGGAGTAACCCTAAAATTCCGTCTGTTTTCTGGGTTTGGAAAAGTGCGAATTTTCAAGAACGGGAATCTTATGATATGTTGGGAATCTTTTATGATAATCATCCACGGCTGAAACGTATCTTAATGCCTGAAAGTTGGATCGGATGGCCCTTACGTAAGGATTATATTGCCCCCAATTTTTATGAAATACAAGATGCTTATTGAAGATGAAGAAACCAATCTTCATTTTTACAACTCCCGCTATTCAAGAAATATTTGTACGTTTTTTCTAGATCAAATAGAGGAATTGAAGTCCCATTCGTATTATTATTATGAATTATGAATATTATGAATGGACTAAATATAAATATAAATAAATTAAATAGAAAAAAAAAAAAAAAGACAATACAATTAAGAATTCTTTGAGATTCTCAAAATCGGAAGATGCTTATTTCGGATGAGCCGAGGCAATAGAATAGGATGAACTAAAAAAAAGAGTTCTGCATCATGAACTTTGTATCGCGTACATCACTTAGATGGGCTCTAGAGGGTCATATAGGAGGGAAGGAATAAATAGAAAAAACAAAATAAAAAAAAAAGGTCTATTTCCAGACACCTAGCTAGATGGATAAGTATGTATGTATCAGGATCTATACTATTAATGAATATATATGTTGATCCCATATTACTTAATTTGGAGAATAGATACTCATACAAATTAATCATATGCCAGGAACCAGATTTGAACTGGTGACACGAGGATTTTCAGTCCTCTGCTCTACCAGCTGAGCTATCCCGACCATTACCGACGCATCATTTTCATTTTACTAGATGGGTTGGGTCGATGTCAATTAAAAAAGACGCAATTCAGTATTAAAAGTCTTGGACGGGAAATTGCATTTCTTGAATATTCAAAAAGAAGACTTTGTAAGTTTCAGTATGAGCAATGAGATGGATTGTGAATCATTCACATGGAGATTCCTTGCTCCAAAGTGTTCATTTCTACGTGTATCCTATATACCACACGACTTGTATATGATAAGAGAAAAAATTCTGCTCGGATACGTTTGTAAATGGAAAAGAGTAGGATGAATGAGAAACATAACGAAATTGGAACCGCTAACATAGGATAAATCGTTAGGGAGTTAAATGAGCCCTTTTTGGGGGGATTTGGGGATAGAGGGACTTGAACCCTCACGATTTCTAAAGTCGACGGATTTTCCTCTTACTATAAATTTCATTGTTGCCAGTATTGATATTGGCATGTAGAATGGGACTCTATCTTTATTCTCGTCCGATTGATTAATTAGTTCTTCAAAAGAAAAACAAAAAGGATTCGGGTCGTCATTTTTGAGATCCTTTTTCATTACGTATACATAGTGTATTTTTTCATTACTTATACATAGTGTATATAGGCTTATCCTTCATCCGTTATGGCCTTTCGATATTCGATAGAAGAATTCCTTTCTTTACCCAAAAAAGGCAATCAACTCCATTTGTTAGAACAGCTTCCATTGAGTCTCTGCACCTATCCTTTTTTTCTCCCGTTCTGACCCCTTGTTTGTTTTTGTTCTCGTAAAATAGGATTTGGCTCAGGATTGCCCATTTTTGATTCCAGGGTTTCTCTGAATTTGAAAGTTATCACTTAGTAGGTTTCCATACCAAGGCTCAATCCAATTAAGTCCGTAGCGTCTACCAATTTCGCCATATCCCCCCTTTCCCTTTGTGTTTTGAGATTCGGATCTCAATGCCGTTCCCTTTTTTCTTGCATTTATGCCGAAACCGTTGAATTCATTAAATACGGATTCCTATATATCCTATAGAGAAATATAGAAAAGCGTTTCGATTTCTTGTCAGAAATGATTCTATTCTATCCTTTCTGTATTCGCAATTCAATATAGATGGATATAGACTATATAAGATAGATATATGTCTCTCTCCCTCTCAATTTTCTCATGCAATCCGGTGGAATAGTGGAACGGTCGATTCTTTTTTTTTTTCTCTAAAAATTGAAATTTGGTTTGGGCGACAAACTGAATCTCTTCATCACATGCTTCAATGAACTCATCACATGCTTCAATGAACTATCTTGGATCTATGTCGAATTGGTAGGTCTATGTATCAATCAAATGAATTTTGTTCCGTTCTGTGGGGATCAGGTCAATTCAAGTCAATTCAATTAGGGTTGGTATTGAAACAATTAATTTCGTTGATATTTATCAAATCCAATATCAATAAACCAAATTTACCCTATCCTTATACTCCTTAAGTAAATCGAAATTATCCTTCCCGATTGGGCCACTAACCACTATGAGTCTACTGCATATATCCTTATAATATATATATATATGCATAGATAAATCTATCTTATCCCCTTAGTGACTCATTCAGTAATTGAATCAACTAGCCCCTTTAACTCAGTGGTAGAGTAACGCCATGGTAAGGCGTAAGTCATCGGTTCAAATCCGATAAGGGGCTTTGACCTTTTTCATAAAAAAACTCAAGCGGT